TAAATACCGTTACTGTGTAAGTAGATCTAATCGTGAAAGACCTATTACTGGATAATTCATGGGTAGAGCCAAAGAGTGTGAACTATACAAGTTACCAATATTAAATGAAGTAAAGGCTCCGGTGTATAGAGAAAACCTCACCGTTTAAGAAGTAACCATATAAACGAAGGAAGCCACTATTTCTTTATCCATTTATATTTTTTTTTATTATATTTTGATACCTAGTAAAATAAAATTTCTTATTTCGAAGTGAAATGTATAGAAAAAATAAAAATAGTGGTCGGGAAGGTTATAGTAGCCAAAGTCATTGGAATTTTTAGTTTATACATTGGAAAAAAGCTTTGTTATTAATAGACTAGGAAAGGGAAAAAGAATAACTGAAAGAAAGGAAATCTATTAGTTATTCGTCAAAGTTTCATTTATTCAATGACCAGAATTAGACGGGGAAATATAGCTCGGAAACGTAGAACAAAAATTCGTTTATTTGCATCAAGCTTTCGAGGGGCTCATTCAAGACTTACTCGAACAATTACTCAACAGAAAATAAGAGCTTTGGTTTCGTCTCATCGGGATAGGAATAAGCAAAAGATAAATTTTCGCCGTTTGTGGATCACTCGAATAAACGCAGTAATTCGTGAAATAGGGGTATCCTATAGTTATAGTAGATTAATACACGACCTATATAAGAAACAGGTGCTTCTTAATCGTAAAATACTTGCACAAATAGCTATATCAAATAAAAATTGTCTTTATATGATTTCCAATGAGATCATAAAAGAAGTAGATTGGAAAGAATCCACCGGAATAATTTAAACGAAGTTCCCCGGAGAATGAACTCCGGGAGGGTAAAGTCAAAATGAATGAACACACTCAAAAAAAAATATTTATTCTTACCCGATTTTTTTTCTTACAACACGATAATTAAATATGTATTTTTCATATTTTTCGAACAAAACATCAATCTGCGTTTTAGTTCGGATTTTACTTTTTATTCAAGTAACGAAAGAGTAAGCCTATTTATTTCTGGCTCGAAGACCCGCAGTTTTGGTGGTCGACTCGGTTCTTTCAAACCGTTTCTCATTATTAAGAAAAGGTAACAAAGATAAAATACGAGCTTGTTTTATAGCAATAGTAATTAATCGTTGTTGTTTCAAGGTCAATCTATTCACCCGTCTAGATAATATTTTTCCTTGTTCGCTAATAAATCGACTAATTAAACTCATGTTTCTATAATCAATTCGATCCCCCGATTGAATCGGGGGCAAACGCCTACGAAAAGATCGCTTGGATTTAAGAAAAGGTCGCTTGGATTTAAGAAAAGGTCGCTTGGATTTATCCATGGTTTGTTTAGTTTATTCCTTATCCCGAAAATCCTATTTCGGTCGGATCTAAAATGAATTAGAATAAATAGGATTTGGTTTGTTTATATTTTTTGTTTATATTTAATTATGTTATATATAGAATATCATTTTTACCCTTCCTTGGAAGGGTTACATACATGTGCTCGATTCGATCTATTTCTTTATCTCCCCATGAATCGTATGTTTGTAACAAAATGGACAGAATTTTTTCAATTCCAATCGATTAGGCGTGTTGTGACGATTCTTTTCAGTAATATATCTGGAAATACCCGTTGATACCTTATTAACACCGTTTCGAACACAACCGGTACATTCCAAAATAACCGTTATTCGGACATCTTTCCCCTTGGCCATGAACCCCCTTTGGATTTTTGATTTGCTCAACTCTTCTATTTTCGATCCGAAACGAAGAAGAAGAAAGGAAGGAAAAATAGAAGTTATTAACTTGAAATCCAATTATGAAAAATTTCCCTGCAATCAATATCAATATACTAAAAAAAGTTCTAAACTTTATTTCAAATCACAGTATTTCATTTACATTTAAGTACCCCTTGTATAAGAGTCTTGTCCTAGATCTAGGCCCCACCCTGTTTATTCTACCTCCATCCCTAGTGAATCCCTAGTTTATTTTTGAATTTAATAATTTATTTAATTCAAACTTGAACCCAAGTCTCGAAGCTGTTGAATACACCTTTTCTTTTTTCTCCCTTTTATTCTAAAAGTAAAAAGGGAAAAAAGAGAAAAGGGGGGGGGCAAAGTATTATTTAATTTGATCTCGAATCTTCGTTATTTGGTACCGTATCAATAACTAGAATCAAAAAAAGGGGAATGTCAACGCATCTGGGAAAAAACGATTAATCTCTATCAATAGACCTGCTAAAAACCCGAACCATAGAGTACTTAATACCGGTGCCACGGAAAGATATGTTTTTAGATCTCGCATTGAAAAATCTCCTTCCCTTTTTTATTGTAATCTAAAATGGTAATACATATATGATCAGATGCATATACAGTTAAGAACCTTGTACACGGAATCCCTAATTCAAATTGAAATATACAACTATCCGGTAAATAAAATTTTTCTTAAAACATAAAAAAAAAACATCCCTTTTATCCCGAGCATTCCCGAAAACTACTCA